ATTACTACGTGATTTTTTGAATATGCCTATATCTATCGCTTTTGCTTCATTGATTTGATTCTCTCAATAGATACCGAGATTCATATTGGAAATCAAAAATATAGTAATTCAAACTATAAGACATAGGAGTAATTCAGATTGATCAGAACAAATAGATATAGCAAATAAATGGAATTGGATGCTATGTCAATCCCATATATGGAATTGATATTCGCATATATCAAGATAATATTGTAGATTGATATATAGATCCATATCAAATGCAGCCTCTATCTTTATTTTATTCCAGGGGGCAGCTTTATAACAAGAATCTAACTAATAAATAGTATGGTAGAAAGATTCATCTATTTCTTTCTACCATACTATCTATCTATTAGAATACTGCCGATTCTAGTCCACTCATTTCATTTAAGACATGAAATTGGAATCTTTTTCATTTTATTTCGTCAATTTTGGCTAAGAACTCAGAAGTCAAGTTTCATTCAAATTAGTTAATAATTAATCGTTTTGACTGACTGTTTTTACATAAATGATAAGTAGAAAAGCGGTAGGAACTAGAATAAATAGTGCAGTAGCAATAAATGCAAGAATATTTACTTCCATAATCTCATCGGTTTTTTACTTCGCAATAACTCGGGATTTAATCCCATAGAGATGATAAATCTTTGGCCTGTAAATTCAATGAATGAATATTACCTCTCGATGATCTTGAATCAGATCAATATCATGAATAACAATATCTGAACTATCAAATAAATTCGTCGTCGAGAATTGAATAGTATAACATAGGAAGTTCTTTTATCCATACCGCCCCAAACTTGGATTGCTGACCTAACCCAAAATTCCTTTATTTATTTATCATTTTTTATTATCTGTTCTTTTTTTCTCTCTAATCTATCTAGTTCCTTCTTGTACAATCATCTGATGAAGTCTCATCAAATAGCTCTTCCACTTCCAGTGGTCACATAGTTACAAACCCAAACAAACAATAAAAGCTAAATGGAAAAAGAAAGGAGTTTAGAACGAAACTATTTTTGACTTGGAAGACAAAGAAGTGTGATAAAGATGAGACCGTATAAAATGAATATTCATCAAATTTACTATTTTCCGATTTGTTCTTTCGTCGATGGGGCCTTAAAACAAAATGAAAAATAGGAAAAATGATTCATTCGCCTTTCTAAGAGGAGTAGGATCTTTGGTTGATCTGTCCTTCCCCCTCCTTTCTTCGTAGATTATTAGCCCCGGGACACCTATACCAAAAGCTCAGTGTGCAATTTGCATGAAATCTATTTTGCAACTTCAAACTAGTAAGTCAGGTTCCATAAATCCGTAGCCAGAAAAATAAATTGTTTTTTTTTTGTTTTTTCTGGAAAGTATTTTCTTATATTCAATTTTGTATTGGACAAGAAAGGAATTCCTTTTGTGTATGCGCGCCTCAAAAAAGTATAGTACTCGATTCCATTACATGCATCGGGGGCAATCGAAAAAGCCAGCATTTCTTGGAATACTGACTATAATGCTACCAATAATTGTACTAATCCAACCGCATATGTCTTTCTCCTACCAAAAGGAAAGAAAAAAGAAATAAGGATTTCCCCTTTGCTTTGACAATGGAATTCTTCCCCCGGTCCCCTTCAGAAAAAGGGAGAGATTTTTTGATATATTTATTGGATCCGTCGGGACTGACGGGGCTCGAACCCGCAGCTTCCGCCTTGACAGGGCGGTGCTCTGACCAATTGAACTACAATCCCAGGGAAATACGGGATCTAGCAGAAAATTTGATTCTTTTTTATCTCCGGATCGGGTATTTCTGAAGTACAAAGGGAGTTATATCATCTCATGGCGGATTGGCGAATTATTGGGCCGAGCTGGATTTGAACCAGCGTAGACATATTGCCAACGAATTTACAGTCCGTCCCCATTAACCGCTCGGGCATCGACCCAGGAAGAATCAATTTTCGACTTATTGGTAATCCATGATCAATTTCCTTTCGTAGTACCCTACCCCCAGGGGAATTCGAATCCCCGCTGCCTCCTTGAAAGAGAGATGTCCTAAACCACTAGACGATGGGGGCCCGCTTGACCAACGGCCATCATACTATGATCATAGTATGATCCGTTTTTTGAAATTGTCAATATAATCAAATGATTCTAGCCGAGGGATCTTTCCCCCTTTCAGAATTGCATAGAATTGTTTTTTATTCGTCATTGACGAATTATTCATTAGAATCGACATTAGAAATCTAGTAGTAGTATTTTTTTTTTTTTTGAATTATTTCAATTGAATTTATTTCTATTCGAGTCGGTCTTGAAACAATTCATTGCATTTTCTCCTAGACTTCCTAGGTAAATCCATTTTATTATTCAACAATGAGCCACTAGACACTATGTATCTACTGCACGTACTTAATGCATATATACTTATGTTTATAATATATGTACATATAGATATTTTATCCACATAGTGAATAATTCCGGAATTAAATAAAAAAGGCCCTTT